CCCTAGAAGCTGCACTCACTCCACCCCCCTTTCCCCCCCAGTACATTTTTATTTATACTTTAAGGGTATGTATAGTAATGCATCACACTCTTTGCCCCATCAGACAGTCCATGAAATGTAGGATAATCCACATCATACGCTATGCCTCTCCACCAAAACCCAAACATTATCTCCAAAACGGACCTCATTCGGCCATTATCACCAGCAGGCACTTTCTTGTTTCAGGTACCATTTAGCCCAAGTGTTCCTACCCACGGCCAAGCCGCAAGCGTTACCCGTAAACCCAGAGACTTATCTACTATACACAGCTCCCAACCAAGGAAACGAGGGATGTCCCTGTACACCTTTGCATTCCCCTAGTCTACTGAATTCGCCCACCTCCTAGGTAATATTCTCTAACAACAGCCTTCAAGCACTCCCAAGCCAGAGAGCATGGTTATCTATTGATCGCGCTTCTCACGAGAACCGAGCTACTCAACGTTATAGGTGAATTACGTTATTGCACTGCAGGCGCATAAATCTAATAAACTTGCTCTTTTGCGCTATTGGTTGTAACTTCAGGAACATACCTCCACCCTTCCTTCCTACTTGCTCTTCACTGATACAAGTGGTCGGTTGAATATTCCTCCCTATTCTCATTACCTCGGCATACCGACCTCCTACACTTGTTTTTTTTAGCGTCTCTTCAATAAGCCCCTCAAGTGCAGCGCAGGTGTTATCTTCCTCTTGACATGTCCATCACATGACTACCGCGCATATGAATCCCCTAACACCCAGAATGTCATGGTCTGACGGATAAGGTCGTCGCAAACTTGGCACTGATGCACTTTGACCCCATTCATGGAGGGCGCGCTACCTACCTCTAGACAACAGATAGTGTAATGGTTGCCGGACATAGAAGTTATTATTTCACTTACTAGGAATTGTCATTTAAATCTAGTTTTACGCATCTCTTTTTTTATCTTGATATTTTTGTTTTTTTATTAAAAAATTAAACCATTTATCCCTACATTTTCCAAATCACTCATCATCAATCCATCATAAACTAACCTTCCTCTATACTTTCTACTATCAAAAACAATGATCAACCATCGTCACACCATACCCCACCCCAAAACAAACTATATAAACCAACTTTCCCTACCACACACCATATCATGCCACCGAAAAAACCAAACAAAAATAGAAATCATAATCATAAACCATGACCCAATCCCCCACGTTCTTGTAGCTTATAAAAAGCATGACACTGAAGATGTCAAGATGGCTGCCACACACACCCAAGAACAAAAGACTTAGTCCTAACCTTACTGTTAGTTTTTGCTAGGTATATACATGCAAGTATCCGCGCTCCAGTGTAGATGCCCTGGACACCTTAATTAGGTAGATAGGAGCGGGTATCAGGCACACCATAACCGTAGCCCAAGACGCCTTGCACTTGCCACACCCCCACGGGTACTCAGCAGTAGTTAATATTAAGCAATGAGTGTAAACTTGACTTAGCCATAGCAAATCTAGGGTTGGTAAATCCTGTGCCAGCCACCGCGGTCATACAGGAGACCCAAATTAACATTATAACGGCGTAAAGAGTGGTCACATGTTATCCAAGTAGCTAAGATTAAAAAGCAACTGAGCTGTCACAAGCCCAAGATGCCAATAAGGCCTCCTCGTCAAAGAAGATCTTAGAACAACGATTAATTGAACTCCACGAAAGCCAGGGCCCAAACTGGGATTAGATACCCCACTATGCCTGGCCCTAAATCTTGATGCTTACCCCTACTAAAGCATCCGCCCGAGAACTACGAGCACCAACGCTTAAAACTCTAAGGACTTGGCGGTGCCCCAAACCCACCTAGAGGAGCCTGTTCTGTAATCGATGATCCACGATATACCTGACCATTCCTTGCCAAAACAGCCTACATACCGCCGTCTCCAGCTCACCTACCCTGAAAGCCAAACAGTGAGCGCAATAGCCTAACCCCGCTAGTACGACAGGTCAAGGTATAGCCTATGGAATGGAAGCAATGGGCTACATTTTCTAAGATAGAACATAACGGCAAAGGGGTATGAAACAACCCCTAGAAGGCGGATTTAGCAGTAAAGTGGGACAATCGAGCCCTCTTTAAGCCGGCCCTGGAGCACGTACATACCGCCCGTCACCCTCCTCATAGGCGACCCCCCCCCCCCATAAATTAATAAGCTATCCAGCCAAAGATGAGGTAAGTCGTAACAAGGTAAGTGTACCGGAAGGTGCACTTAGGATACCAAGACGTAGCTTAAACAAAAGCATTCAGCTTACACCTGAAAAATGTCTGCTAACATCAGATCGTCTTGATGCCAAACTCTAGCCCAATCGACATGACCTGGAATAACAAAGCTACTACATACACCCAACTAAAGCATTCATTAGTCTTAGTATAGGCGATAGAAAAGACACCATTGGAGCGATAGAGACTACGTACCGTAAGGGAAAGATGAAATATTAGTGAAATAACCTAAGCTAAAAACAGCAAAGATCAGCCCTTGTACCTTTTGCATCATGGTCTAGCAAGAAAAACCAAGCAAAATGAATTTAAGTTTGCCATCCCGAAACCCAAGCGAGCTACTTACGAGCAGCTATCATGAGCGAACCCGTCTCTGTGGCAAAAGAGTGGGATGACTTGTTAGTAGAGGTGAAAAGCCAATCGAGCTGGGTGATAGCTGGTTGCCTGTGAAAAGAATCTTAGTTCACTCTTAATTCTTCTCCAAGGAAACACATAAACCCTAATGAAGCGAATTAAGGGCTATTTAAAGGGGGTACAGCTCCTTTAAAAAAGAATACAATCTCTACGAGCGGATAAGTAATAATTAAACTATCATACTGTGGGCCCTCAAGCAGCCATCAACAAAGAGTGCGTTAAAGCTCTACTCTTCAAAAATATAAGAACAATACGACTCCCTCATCATTAACAGGCTAACCTATATTTAAATAGGAGAATTAATGCTAGAATGAGTAACCTGGGTCCTCCCTCTACGACGCAAGCTTACATCGGCACATTATTAACAAATCACCAATATACGACTAATCAAACAAGCAGAGTATTACGTACATTGTTAACCCGACAGAGGAGCGTCCACTAAGAAAGATTAAAACCTGTAAAAGGAACTCGGCAAACCCGTCAAGGCCCGACTGTTTACCAAAAACATAGCCTTCAGCAAACCACAAACAAGTATTGAAGGTGATGCCTGCCCGGTGACTCACGTTCAACGGCCGCGGTATCCTAACCGTGCAAAGGTAGCGCAATCAATTGTCCCATAAATCGAGACTAGTATGAATGGCTAAACGAGGTCTTAACTGTCTCTTACAGGCAATCGGTGAAATTGATCTCCCTGTACGAAAGCAGGGATGAACACATAAGACGAGAAGACCCTGTGGAACTTTAAAACAGCAACCACCTTAAATCACATACTCACCCACCGGGTTCACTGCTACATAAGATACTGGTCTGCGTTTTTCGGTTGGGGCGACCTTGGAGTAAAACAAAACCTCCAAAAACTAGACCACACCTCTAGACTGAGAGCAACTTCTCAACGTGCTAATAGCAACCAGACCCAATATAATTGACCAATGGACCAAGCTACCCCAGGGATAACAGCGCAATCTCCTCCGAGAGTCCATATCGACGGGGAGGTTTACGACCTCGATGTTGGATCAGGACATCCTAGTGGTGCAGCCGCTACTAAGGGTTCGTTTGTTCAACGATTAATAGTCCTACGTGATCTGAGTTCAGACCGGAGTAATCCAGGTCGGTTTCTATCTATGATGAACTCTTCCCAGTACGAAAGGATAGGAAAAGTGAGGCCAATACTACAAGCAAGCCTCCGCTTTAAGTGATGAAACCAACTTAATCACAAAAGGCTATCACACCACACCACGTCCAAGAAAAGGACCAGCTAGCGTGGCAGAGCTCGGAAAATGCAAAAGGCTTAAGTCCTTTAACTCAGAGGTTCAAATCCTCTCCCTAGCTTAACTTAACCCATGACTAACTACCCCCTCCTAATCAACCTTATTATAGCCCTCTCCTACGCCCTCCCAATTCTAATTGCAGTAGCTTTCCTTACGCTAGTAGAACGTAAAATCTTAAGCTACATGCAAGGCCGAAAAGGCCCTAATGTTGTAGGACCATACGGCCTTCTACAACCACTAGCAGACGGGGTAAAACTATTCATCAAAGAGCCCATTCGACCATCAACATCCTCACCAATTCTATTTACTGCAACCCCAATACTAGCCCTACTCCTAGCAATCTCCATCTGAACCCCACTACCACTGCCTTTCTCCCTAGCAGATCTCAACCTAGGCCTACTATTTTTACTAGCTATATCAAGCCTAGCAGTATACTCCATTCTATGATCTGGCTGAGCTTCCAACTCAAAGTACGCCCTAATTGGTGCCCTACGAGCAGTAGCCCAAACAATTTCATATGAAGTAACCCTAGCAATTATCCTCCTATCAGTCGTACTTCTCAGCGGCAACTACACTTTAAATACCCTTGCAATCACCCAAGAACCCCTATATCTTATCTTCTCTTGCTGACCCCTGGCCATGATGTGGTATGTCTCTACACTTGCTGAAACCAACCGCGCCCCGTTCGATCTGACAGAAGGAGAATCCGAGCTAGTCTCTGGATTCAATGTAGAGTACGCAGCAGGACCTTTCGCACTCTTTTTCCTAGCTGAGTACGCTAACATCATGCTCATGAACACTATCACCACCATTCTATTCTTCAACCCGAGCTCACTTAATCCCCCCCAAGAGCTATTCCCCGTAGTATTAGCCACGAAAGTACTTCTCCTATCAGCAGGATTTCTCTGAATTCGTGCCTCCTGCCCACGATTCCGATATGACCAGCTAATACACCTATTATGAAAAAACTTTCTGCCCCTTACACTTGCCCTATGCCTCTGACACACCAGCATGCCAATTTGCTATGCAGGACTACCCCCTTATCTGAGATTCCCGGAAATGTGCCTGAATACTAAGGGTCACTATGATAAAGTGAACATGGAGGTACACTAGTCCTCTCATTTCCTACAACTTAGAAAGGCAGGAATCGAACCTACACTAGAGGGATCAAAACCCTCCATACTCCCCTTATATTACTTTCTAGCAGGGTCAGCTAAACAAGCTATCGGGCCCATACCCCGAAAATGATGGTTCAACCCCCTCCCCTGCTAATGAACCCCCAAGCAAAACTAATTTTTATAGCTAGTCTACTTCTAGGGACTACCATCACAATGTCAAGCAATCATTGAATCATAGCCTGAGCCGGCCTTGAAATTAACACACTTGCCATCCTACCATTAATCTCAAAATCCCACCACCCACGATCCATTGAAGCCGCCACTAAATACTTCCTGACCCAAGCAGCTGCCTCAGCCCTAGTGCTGTTCTCTAGCATGACTAACGCATGACATACCGGACAATGAGATATCACTCAACTATCTCACCCAACATCTGGCCTAATCCTAACCTCAGCAATTGCAATAAAACTAGGCCTAGTTCCATTTCATTTTTGATTCCCAGAGGTACTACAAGGCGCCCCTCTCCCTACCGGCCTACTCCTATCCACTATCATAAAACTTCCTCCACTTACCCTACTATACATAACCTCCCCCTCACTAAACCCCACACTATTAACCACCCTAGCTATCCTATCAACAGCCCTTGGTGGGTGAATAGGGCTCAACCAAACACAAATCCGAAAAATCTTAGCTTTCTCCTCCATTTCTCACCTAGGATGGATAGCAATTATCATCGTCTACAACCCTAAACTGACCCTCCTCAACTTCTACCTTTATACCATAATAACTGCAACCGTATTCCTCACCCTAAACTCAATCAAAGTGCTAAAACTGTCCACACTGATAACTGCATGAACTAAAGTCCCCTCATTAAATGCAATACTCCTCTTAACCCTACTTTCCCTCGCAGGGCTTCCTCCATTAACAGGATTCCTGCCCAAATGACTCATCATCCAAGAACTAACCAAACAAGAAATAATCCCTGCAGCCATGCTTATATCACTCCTCTCACTACTAAGCCTCTTCTTCTACCTCCGCCTTGCATACTGCACAACAATTACACTACCTCCACACACCACCAACCACATAAAACAATGACGGACCAGCAAACCAATCAACATCCTAATTGCTATCTTAACCACAATATCCGTCACTCTCCTCCCCATTTCACCCATAATCCTCACCATTGTTTAAGAAACTTAGGATAAACTATAAACCGAAGGCCTTCAAAGCCTTAAATAAGAGTTAAACCCTCTTAGTTTCTGCTAAAGTCCGCAGGCCATTACCCTGCATCACCTGAATGCAACCCAGGTACTTTAATTAAGCTAGGACCTTCTAACCCACTAGGCAGATGGGCTTCGATCCCATAATTATATAGTTAACAGCTACATGCCCTAACCAACAGGCTTCTGCCTAAGGCTCCGGTACACAATTAATGCACATCAATGAGCTTGCAACTCACTATGAATTTCACTACAGAGCCGATAAGAAGAGGAATTGAACCTCTGTAAAAAGGACTACAGCCTAACGCTTATTCACTCAGCCATCTTACCTATGACATTCATTAACCGATGATTATTCTCAACCAACCACAAAGATATCGGAACCCTATACTTAATTTTCGGTGCATGAGCCGGAATAGTAGGTACCGCCCTAAGTCTCCTAATTCGAGCAGAACTAGGCCAACCTGGAGCCCTTCTAGGAGACGACCAAGTCTACAACGTAATCGTCACGGCCCATGCTTTCGTAATAATCTTCTTCATAGTTATACCCATTATGATCGGAGGATTTGGTAACTGACTAGTCCCCTTAATAATCGGAGCCCCAGACATAGCATTCCCACGAATAAACAACATAAGCTTCTGGCTACTCCCCCCATCCTTCCTCCTACTACTAGCCTCCTCCACAGTCGAAGCAGGAGTAGGTACAGGATGAACAGTATACCCACCACTAGCCGGTAATCTAGCACATGCCGGAGCATCAGTTGACCTCGCAATCTTCTCCCTACACCTAGCCGGCATTTCCTCAATCCTTGGAGCAATCAACTTCATCACAACAGCAATCAACATAAAACCTCCTGCCCTGTCACAATACCAAACCCCCCTATTTGTCTGATCAGTCCTAATCACCGCAGTACTCCTACTTCTTTCTCTCCCAGTCCTCGCCGCAGGGATTACAATGCTTCTCACAGACCGTAACCTCAACACTACTTTCTTTGACCCCGCAGGAGGAGGAGACCCAGTCCTATACCAACACCTCTTCTGATTCTTCGGCCACCCAGAAGTGTATATCTTAATTCTACCAGGATTCGGAATTATCTCCCATGTCGTAACCTACTACTCAGGAAAAAAAGAACCATTCGGCTACATAGGAATAGTATGAGCTATACTATCCATTGGATTCCTGGGGTTCATCGTATGGGCCCACCACATGTTCACAGTCGGAATAGACGTTGACACCCGAGCATACTTTACGTCAGCCACCATAATCATTGCTATTCCAACTGGCATTAAAGTATTCAGCTGACTAGCTACACTTCACGGAGGCACAATCAAATGGGACCCACCAATATTATGGGCTCTGGGGTTCATCTTCCTATTCACAATCGGAGGCCTAACAGGTATTGTCCTAGCAAACTCCTCACTAGACATCGCCCTACACGACACCTACTACGTAGTAGCTCACTTCCATTACGTCCTATCAATAGGAGCCGTATTTGCAATTCTCGCAGGCTTTACCCACTGATTCCCTCTATTCACTGGATACACCCTTCACTCAACATGAGCCAAAATCCACTTCGGCGTAATGTTCGTAGGAGTCAATCTGACCTTCTTCCCTCAACACTTCCTAGGCCTAGCCGGCATGCCACGACGATACTCAGACTACCCTGACGCCTACACCTTATGAAATACCATCTCCTCAGTGGGTTCACTCATTTCCCTAACAGCCGTAATCATGTTAGTATTCATCATCTGAGAAGCTTTCGCATCTAAACGTAAAGTCCTACAACCAGAACTAACAAGCACTAACGTCGAATGAATCTACGGCTGCCCACCTCCATTCCACACCTTCGAAGAACCTGCCTTCGTCCAAGTTCAAGAAAGGAAGGAGTCGAACCCCCATATGTTGGTTTCAAGCCAACCGCATAGACCACTTATGCTTCTTTCTCATAGAGACGTTAGTAAAACAATTACATAGTTTTGTCAAGACTAAATTGCAGGTGAAACCCCTGCACATCTCTTCACCCAAACATGGCCAACCACTCACAATTTAACTTCCAAGACGCCTCCTCCCCCATCATAGAAGAACTAATAGGATTCCACGACCACGCCCTGATAGTGGCTCTAGCAATCTGCAGCCTAGTACTATACCTACTGACTCATATACTCACCGAAAAACTTTGATCTAGCACAGTAAACGCACAAGAGATCGAACTTGTCTGAACAATCCTACCAGCCATAGTGCTAGTCACACTCGCCCTACCTTCCCTACGAATCCTCTACATAATAGACGAAATCAACGAACCTGACCTAACCCTAAAAGCCATCGGCCACCAATGGTATTGAACCTACGAATATACCGACCTTAATAACCTTACATTCGACTCCTACATAATCCCAACATCAGATCTACCCCTAGGACACTTCCGACTACTAGAAGTCGACCATCGTGTCGTAGTGCCCATAAGCTCCACAATTCGAGTAATTGTTACCGCCGACGATGTACTCCACTCATGAGCTGTTCCAAGCCTAGGCGTAAAAACCGATGCAATTCCAGGCCGTCTAAACCAAACCTCCTTCCTTGCCTCCCGACCAGGAGTATTCTACGGACAGTGCTCAGAAATTTGCGGAGCCAACCACAGCTTCATACCAATTGTAGTGGAATCCACCCCTCTCGCTAATTTCGAAAACTGATCCTCCCTAATAACTTCCTAATCATTAAGAAGCTATGAACCAGCATTAGCCTTTTAAGCTAAAGATAGAGGACTACACCCCTCCTTAATGATATGCCTCAACTAAACCCAGCACCTTGATTTTTTATCATGATCATTTCATGACTCACCTTCTCCCTTATCATCCAACCTAAACTTCTCTCATTCGTATCCATAAATCCCCCATCCAATAAACCCCCCATCGCTCCAAGTACTACCCCCTGAACCTGACCATGAACCTAAGCTTCTTCGATCAATTCTCAAGCCCATCCCTCCTAGGAATCCCGCTCATCCTTATCTCAATAACATTCCCCGCCCTCCTAATCCCCTCCCTAGACAACCGATGAATCACAAACCGACTTTCAACACTCCAACTATGATTCATCAACCTAGTCACAAAACAACTAATAATACCCTTAGACAAAAAAGGGCACAAATGAGCCCTAATCCTAACATCCCTAATAATCTTCCTCCTACTTATTAACCTTCTAGGCCTACTACCATACACATTCACCCCAACTACACAACTATCTATAAACCTAGCCCTAGCTTTCCCACTATGACTTGCAACTTTACTAACAGGCCTACGAAACCAGCCCTCCGCCTCATTAGCCCACCTACTGCCAGAGGGCACCCCAACCTTACTAATCCCCGCTTTAATCCTAATCGAAACAACGAGCTTACTCATTCGACCACTAGCCCTAGGCGTACGCCTAACAGCTAACCTCACAGCAGGACACCTACTCATCCAACTCATCTCTACAGCCACAGTAGCTCTATTCGCTACAATACCAGCAGTTTCACTCCTAACCCTACTAGTCCTCTTCTTACTAACTATTCTAGAAGTAGCAGTAGCAATAATCCAAGCTTACGTTTTCGTACTCCTTCTGAGTCTCTACCTACAAGAGAACATCTAAAGCCCATAATGACACACCAAGCACACTCCTACCACATAGTAGACCCCAGCCCATGACCTATTCTAGGAGCCGCCGCCGCCCTCCTAACCACTTCAGGACTAACAATATGATTCCACTACAACTCCCCTCAACTTCTCATCCTAGGCCTACTCTCTACCTCCCTAGTTATATTTCAATGATGACGGGATATCATCCGAGAGAGCACATTCCAAGGTCACCATACCCCCTCCGTACAAAAAGGATTACGCTACGGTATAGCCCTATTTATCACATCCGAAGCCTTCTTCTTCCTAGGCTTTTTCTGAGCTTTCTTCCACTCAAGCCTAGCTCCCACCCCAGAACTGGGAGGACAATGACCGCCCGTCGGAATCAAACCCCTAAACCCCATAGAAGTTCCACTATTAAACACCGCCATCCTTCTAGCCTCCGGAGTCACCGTAACATGAGCCCACCATAGCATCACAGAAGCTAGCCGAAAACAGGCAATCCACGCCCTAACCCTAACAGTCCTCCTAGGTTTCTACTTCACAGCCCTACAAGCCATAGAATACTACGAAGCACCATTCTCCATCGCAGACGGAGTTTACGGCTCTACATTCTTCGTTGCCACTGGATTCCACGGCCTACACGTAATCATCGGCTCAACATTCCTATCAGTATGCCTACTACGTCTAATCAAATACCACTTCACACCAAGCCACCACTTCGGATTTGAGGCAGCCGCTTGATACTGACACTTCGTAGACGTCGTATGACTATTCCTCTATATCTCTATCTACTGATGAGGATCTTGCTCTTCTAGTATATTCATTACAATCGACTTCCAATCCTTAAAATCTGGTTCAAACCCAGAGAAGAGCAATAAACATAATCCTATTCATACTAACCCTATCACTCACCCTAAGCATCCTACTAACCGCACTAAACTTTTGACTAGCCCAAATAAACCCAGACTCAGAAAAATTATCCCCCTACGAATGCGGATTTGACCCCCTAGGATCCGCCCGACTTCCATTCTCAATCCGATTCTTCCTAGTGGCCATCCTATTCCTCCTATTCGACCTAGAAATCGCCCTACTACTCCCACTTCCATGAGCCATCCAACTAGACTCCCCCACCACCACCCTAATCTGAACTTCCTTCCTCCTATCCCTCCTAACACTAGGGCTAATCTACGAATGAATTCAAGGCGGACTAGAATGAGCAGAATAACAGAAAGTTAGTCTAACCAAGACAGTTGATTTCGACTCAACAAATTATAGCTCACACCCTATAACTTTCTTCATGTCCTACCTACACCTCAGCTTCTACTCAGCCTTCACCCTAAGCGGCCTAGGCCTAGCCTTCCACCGAACCCACCTAATTTCCGCCCTACTCTGCTTGGAAAGCATGATACTATCCATATACGTGGCACTCGCCATATGACCAATCCAAATACAATCACCATCCTCCACTATCCTACCTATCATCATACTAACATTCTCCGCCTGCGAAGCAGGAACAGGACTAGCCCTGCTAGTAGCCTCCACTCGAACCCACGGTTCCGACCACCTCCACAACTTCAACCTCTTACAATGCTAAAAATCATCATCCCAACCATAACACTACTACCCTTAGCCCTCGCATCCCCTCTTAAACACCTATGAACCAACATTACACTACATAGCCTACTCATCGCCACTGCCAGCCTACAATGACTAACACCCACCTACTACCCAGGCAAAGGCCTAACCCCATGAACTTCAATCGACCAAATTTCCTCTCCCCTCCTAGTTCTTTCATGCTGACTCCTCCCCCTCATAATCATAGCAAGCCAAAACCACCTAGAGCAAGAACCCAACATCCGCAAACGAATTTTCGCCCTAACAGTAATCCTAGCCCAACTATTCATCCTCCTAGCATTCTCAGCCTCTGAACTAATACTATTCTACATTGCATTCGAAGCAACCCTCATTCCTACCCTCATCCTTATCACACGATGAGGAAACCAGCCAGAACGACTAAACGCTGGTATCTACCTCCTATTCTACACACTAGCCAGTTCACTTCCCCTACTAATCGCTATCTTACACCTACAAAATCAAATCGGTACACTCTACCTCCCCATACTAAAACTATCACACCCAACACTAAACTCTTCCTGATCCGGACTAGCCGCAAGCCTTGCACTTCTCCTAGCTTTCATAGTTAAAGCCCCCCTATACGGCTTACACCTATGACTACCCAAAGCCCACGTAGAGGCCCCAATCGCCGGCTCCATATTACTAGCCGCCCTCCTCCTAAAATTAGGAGGCTACGGCATCATACGAATCACGATCCTAGTAAACCCAGCATCAAATAACCTACATTACCCATTTATCACCCTAGCTCTGTGAGGCGCACTAATAACCAGCGCTATTTGCCTACGACAAATCGACCTGAAATCACTAATCGCTTACTCATCTGTCAGCCACATAGGACTAGTCGTAGCTGCAACCATAATCCAAACCCAATGAGCATTCTCAGGAGCAATAATCCTAATAATCTCACATGGCCTAACCTCCTCAATACTATTCTGCTTAGCCAACACCAACTACGAACGAACTCACAGCCGAATCCTCCTACTCACACGAGGACTTCAACCCTTACTACCATTAATAGCCATCTGATGATTACTAGCTAACCTAACAAATATGGCCCTTCCNCCAACAACAAACCTCATAGCAGAATTAACCATTGTCATCGCACTTTTCAACTGATCTGCCTTTACAATCATCCTTACAGGAACAGCAATTCTACTCACCGCCTCATACACCCTATACATACTCATAATGACACAACGAGGCACACTCCCATCTCACATCACATCAATCCAAAACTCCTCTACCCGAGAACACCTCCTCATAGCCCTCCACATAATCCCGATGTTCCTACTAATTCTGAAACCCGAACTAATTTCCGGCATTCCCATATGCAAGTATAGTTTCAATCAAAACATTAGACTGTGATCCTAAAGATAGAAGTTAAACTCTTCTTACCTGCCGAGGGGAGGTCAAACCAACAAGAGCTGCTAACTCTCGAATCTGAGTATAAAACCTCAGTCCCCTTACTTTCAAAGGATAATAGTAATCCAATGGTCTTAGGAGCCACCCATCTTGGTGCAAATCCAAGTGAAAGTAATGGACCTATCACTAGTCCTAAACACATTCATACTCCTAACCCTAGTCACCCTCTCCACCCCTATCCTATTCCCACTCCTATCCCCCAGCCTTAAAAATACCCCCAATACTATTACAAACACAGTCAAGGCATCCTTCCTAATCAGCCTAATTCCTTTAACAATTCACATCTACTCAGGTACAGAAAACTTAACCACCCTGTGAGAATGAAAATTCATCATAAACTTCAAAATCCCTATCAGCTTAAAAATAGACTTCTACTCACTCACCTTCTTCCCAATTGCACTATTCGTATCATGATCCATCCTACAGTTTGCAACATGATATATAGCCTCAGACCCCTACATCACAAAATTCTTCACCTATCTACTATTCTTTCTAATAGCGATACTCATCCTAATTATCGCCAACAACCTATTCATCCTATTCATTGGCTGAGAAGGGGTGGGAATTATATCTTTCCTACTAATCAGCTGATGACAAGGCCGAGCAGAAGCCAACACCGCCGCCCTGCAGGCCGTATTATACAACCGAGTCGGAGACGTCGGACTTATCCTCTGCATGGCCTGACTAGCTTCTGCTATAAACACCTGAGAAATCCAACAACTTTCATCCCCATCCCAAACCCCTACACTTCCCCTACTAGGCCTCATCCTAGCTGCAACCGGCAAATCCGCCCAATTCGGCCTACACCCATGACTCCCAGCCGCCATAGAAGGACCCACTCCCGTGTCCGCTCTACTCCACTCCAGCACAATAGTAGTAGCCGGAATCTTCCTACTCATCCGAACCCACCCCCTGTTCAGCAACAACCAAACCGCCCTAACTCTATGCCTATGCCTAGGGGCCCTATCTACCCTATTCGCCGCTACATGTGCCCTCACTCAAAATGACATCNAAAAAATCATCGCTTTTTCCACTTCAAGCCAGCTAGGACTAATAATAGTTACAATCGGACTAAACCTCCCAGAACTAGCCTTCCTCCATATTTCAACTCACGCATTCTTCAAAGCCATACTCTTCCTATGCTCGGGATCCATCATCCACAACCTAAACGGTGAACAAGACATTCGAAAAATAGGAGGACTTCAAAAAATATTACCCACAACCACCTCATGCCTCACTATCGGAAACCTAGCCCTAATAGGAACACCATTCCTAGCAGGATTTTACTCAAAAGACCAAATCATCGAAAGCCTAAACACATCCTACCTAAACACTTGAGCCCTACTATTAACCTTACTAGCCACGTCATTCACCGCAGTGTATACCATCCGTATAACCGTACTAGTACAGACCGGCTTCGTTCGAATCCCCTCCCTAACCCCAATAAATGAAAACAACCCCGCAGTGACCTCACCCATCACTCGACTTGCACTGGGAAGCATCCTAGCAGGATTCCTCATCACCTCATTCATCACCCCAACAAAAACACCAACAATAACCATACCCCTTTCCATCAAAATAACAGCCCTAGTAGTAACTGCCCTAGGAATTGCTCTAGCCCTAGAAATCTCGAAAATAGCTCAAACCCTCCTCCTCACAAAACAAACCACCTTCTCAAACTTCTCCTCATCCCTAGGATACTTCAACCCCCTAACCCACCGCCTAAGCATGTCCAACCTCCTCAGCGGAGGACAGAACATCGCCTCACACCTAATCGACCTGTCCTGATACAAAACCCTAGGCCCAGAAGGACTAGCCAACCTGCAACTAATAGCAGCCAAAACCGCCACCTCCCTCCACTCTGGCCTAATCAAAGCCTACCTAGGAACATCCGCCCTATCCATTATCATCATCCTCATATCCACATACAGAAAACCAATGGCCCTCAACCTTCGTAAAAACCACCAAATCCTAAAAATCATCAACAACGCCCTGATTGACCTCCCCACCCCACCAAACATCTCAACATGATGAAACTTCGGGTCTCTACTGGGCATTTGCCTAATCACTCAAATCGTTACCGGTCTTCTGCTAGCTACTCACTACACAGCAGACACCAACCTAGCTTTCTCCTCCGTAGCTCACATATGCCGCGACGTCCAATTCGGCTGACTAATCCGCAATCTCCATGCAAACGGTGCCTCCTTCTTCTTCATCTGCATCTACCTACACATTGGCCGAGGAATCTACTACGGCTCATACCTAAATAAAGAAACCTGAAACATCGGAGTCATCCTCCTCCTAACCCTCATAGCAACCGCCTTCGTCGGCTACGTCCTACCATGAGGCCAAATATCATTCTGAGGCGCTACAGTAATCACAAACCTGTTCTCAGCAATCCCATACATTGGACAGACACTAGTAGAATGAGCCTGAGGAGGGTTCTCAGTCGACAACCCAACACTAACCCGATTCTTCGCTCTCCACTTCCTACTACCATTCCTCATCGTAGGTCTCACACTAGTCCATCTCACCTTCCTTCACGAAACAGGATCAAACAACCCAACAGGAGTCCCCTCAGATTGCGACAAAATCCCCTTCCACCCATACTACACCGTAAAAGACATCCTAGGCTTCGCACTAATAATCTCCCTACTCGTAGCCCTAGCCCTATTCTCCCCCAATCTTCTGGGAGACCCAGAAAACTTTACACCAGCTAACCCTCTAGTCACCCCNCCTCACATCAAACCTGAATGATATTTCCTATTTGCCTACGCTATTCTACGATCCATCCCAAACAAACTAGGAGGCGTATTGGCCCTAGCCGCTTCAATCCTCGTGCTCTTCCTAATGCCCCTACTCCACACATCAAAACTACGATCAATAACCTTCCGCCCTATCTCTCAAATCCTATTCTGAGCCCTAGTTGCAAACGTCCTCATCCTAACATGAGTGGGAAGCCAACCAGTGGAACACCCATTCATCATTATTGGCCAACTAGCCTCGCTCTCCTACTTCACAATCATTCTAGTCCTATTCCCTCTCGCGGCCGCGCTAGAAAATAAAATACTAAAACTTTAACTGACTCTAATAGTTTATAAAAACATTGGTCTTGTAAGCCAAAGATTGAAGATTAAACCCCTTCTTAGAGTTGCCCTAAACCCATCACTATCAAGGAGAAAGGACTTAAACCTTTATCACCAACTCCCAAAGCTGGCATTTTAACCTAAACTACTCCCTGACCTTCCCCTAAACAGCCCGAATCGCCCCCCGAGACAGCCCTCGCACAAGTTCCAGCACCACAAACAAAGTTAACAACAGCCCTCATCCACCAACCAAAAGCAACCCCACTCCTTCCGAATAAAGAACAGCCACCCCACTAAAATCCGACCGAACCGACAACAACCCCCCACTATTAACCGTACCCTCCTCCACCAATAATCCTAACACATCCCCCACAACAAGCCCCACTAACACAACCAATCCCATCCCAAGACCATAACCAACTACCCCTCAACTCACCCAAGACTCCGGATATGGATCCGCTGCCAACGAAACCGAATAAACAAACACCACCAACATCCCCCCTAAGTAAACCATCACAAGCACCAAAGACACAAAAGAAACCCCCAAACTCACCAACCAACCACACCCCGCAACAGCTGCCACCACTAACCCTATCACCCCATAATAAGGAGACGGGTTCGACGCAACTGCTACCCCACCAAAAGCGAAACATACCCCTAAAAATAAAACAAAATCTATCATAAATTCCTGCTCGGCCTCTCTCCGAGAACTGTGGCCTGAAAAACCACCGTTATAAAATTTAACTACAAGAAT